TTATTTTATTATAATATTTATTTTAGTTTTTGAATTCTATATAATATTAAATAATATTATATTAAATTTAAAATAATATTATATTAAATTATATTAAATTAAAGAATATATAATATTATAATTAAATTATTATTATAATTTAATTATATTAAATATTTAAAATATAAATATTCATTTTTTTTAATAATTAAAAATAAAATAAAAAAGTAAAAAAAAATTCTTTCTTTTCGGTAACCCCTAGTGAAAGAATTTAATCGGCTGTCTTCCGATTGTTTTACAGAGACAATCGGGAGACGGTAAGGATTAGATCAAATGGAAAGATTAAATGGAAATAAGAGTATGCGAAGTGATCCATCTTGATTCTATATATTTTTTTTACTTAATGAAATGGAGGGCAACAAAATAAAGCATAGGTCTTATTTTATTATTCCTACCTGTTAGTAACATTCATTCCCTTAATACTTCCAAGGGTATCTCCGGATATTTTGTTTGTGCTTAATGTTTTCTGATTATACTAGAAATCATATAAGAACTTGTTAGATGTTATAATTTGATTTATTGGATTCTTTCGTCAATGATGTTAGGCCAGAATCCCTTTTTGACTCTGTGCCAGCGATTCCACTATTATTAGTGAATAATACACTAATAATTAGTGAACAATAACAATAATGAAATAATTCCTTCATATTGATAGAGATAGGAGACATAATTTACATGGATATAGTAAGTCTCGCTTGGGCTGCTTTAATGGTAGTCTTTACATTTTCCCTTTCCCTCGTAGTATGGGGAAGAAGTGGACTCTAAAGGTACTACCTAATTGAGTTGAGGGAAAAAACAAAAATAAAACCGTATCCATTGGGGTTCTGAAATTTTTTTTATTTTGATATTTAATTCATTAATTCAATTTATAAATTGAATTAAAAAATATCTGCATTTCGGAATTCTAGTGTATTCGAGTGGAGTAATGTATTCTATGGATAATATAGAAATAGAAAATACTCTTTCAATTAAACAAATATTTGAATTATTCCCATGTTCGTATTTTTAAAGTCAAGGGAATACAAATAATTTGAAATTTATTCCAACCGAATTCTTTCTAAAATCTCGATTTCGCTGAACTGGCGCTTACCAAAGTTATATATGGACAATGAGGAACCGCGGAACCCTTTTTTTATTTATTTTTTTATTCCCCCCTTTCACTTTTTTCAAAGAGAAAAGAAATCCGTTTTTTTATTAGTTATTAAGCGGATACACACTTTCTATAGGAAACAAGATAGACATAGTAGTTGTCTAAGGAGATACTATACATAATAAGATATTGCCCTTGCCTTAGGCGAGTCACATATTACGTGCTTACCGCTTGTTTTATTATTTGGTTAATTATTTTTTTTTTTATTTTAGTTTCGAAATTTGATTTATGCTTTCATTTCATATCATGGTTCAAAGGTTAAAAATCGGTTGGGTTTTACTAATCTTTTCGAAATAGGAAAAAGTTTCCCATAGAACCCCTGGATCATCTGTCAACTATTTAATCAATTACCTCTTTGGAATGCTAAAAAGATTTTTTTTTTAATATAATACCGAGATTGGTCTTGAAAATAATCAGAAATCTATAAATTCGAATCGGAAGAATAAGAGTTGCCTTTTGATTATTTCAGGTTGATTGGAACCAATATAAAAAAAAAATAGATGAAACAAAGAAAAAAATTGGGACGCTATGTACATTACATATATGTGATTGATATTCTATATATATGAAGATAGATATTGTAAATTGATCCGTATTATAATATAAACCTCTATCTTTATAGAGTAAAACTTTATACACTACAATAATAGATAGTATGGTAGAAAGAAATAAAATCTATTTCTTTCTACCATACTATCAGATTTCATAAAATACTGCTGATTCTAGTACGATCATTTCATTTAAGAGTAAGACGCGAAATTGAAATCCTTTTTCATTTTTTTCTTCCATCATTGATAAGAACTAAGAAGTCAAGTTTAAGTCAAATTAATCACTTTGACTTTGACTTAAAGTTTTTACGTAAATAATAAGCAAGAAGGCAGTAGGAACTAGAATGAACAGTGCAGTAGCAATAAATGCGAGAATATTTACTTCCATAATCTCATCGTTAGATTTCTCTTTAATTCGCAATAACTCGGGATTTAATCCCATAGAGATGATAAAATCTTTCGTCGGTAAATTCAATCGTCGCTAAATTCAATGGTATAAATTACATTTCGATGATATCGAATCGGATCAATATCATGAATAACAATATCTGAGCTATCAAATCGATTCATCGTCAAGAATTGAATAGTATAACATAGGAGGATCTTTTATCCATACCAAATTAAAAATTGGATTTATGATCCAATCAAAAATTCCTTTACTTTTTTTTAATATTCTCATCCTTCGATTAGTAATAGGATAAACATATATTAAAAGTTCAGTGTGAAATTTGAATGAGATAGATTGTTTAAAATGCAAATAATTAGGAAAGGAACCGCGTTCAATTTATTTTATTTTGTATCGGGCAAATTTAATTTGTGTGTGTGTGTTCGCGGTAAACATATTCTATAGTACTCTATTTCATTACACAGATCGGGAGTAATCGAAAAAAGCCAGGTCTAGTAGTACGGTATCTCTTTCTCTTGGAATCCTGAATATGACACTACTAATAATTGTACTAATCCACATATGTTTCTTTTCCATCAATCAGTATTAGTTGAAAAAATGGAAATTACCATATTGGTTTGATGAGAAATGTGAAAGGAAAAAAAAAAAGAAAAAAAAAAAAAAGAGAGATCCCCGTTAAGATTCTGTTTCTTATTTTGACTCCCTTTCACAGAATAAATGAATTGATGTATTTTTTTATTGGATTTATATCCATCGGGACTGACGGGGCTCGAACCCGCAGCTTCCGCCTTGACAGGGCGGTGCTCTGACCAATTGAACTACAATCCCAGGAAAAAAAAAAGTGTACAGCATGCATATTCTTACGATTTCATTCCAACCCTTTCTATTTCGATTTTAGATTAGAATTGTCTTGTTCTAACTGGTAGAGGCGGGACTGATATATTGATATCTATATGGATATGCACTTTAGCAAGATCGACACGGATTACTAGTAATCTGTTCGTTATTGCCAAATCGATTGAAAATCAATCTTTCAATGAATCAATGAAAAAAAAAAAAACTCTTTTTTATTTAGACTTTATACTTACAGATCTTGATATGAATCTAGATCATTAGCAAGATCTGAATTTGTGGAAAAAATACGTAATAAAATAAATAGCGGTAGGGATGTATGTATCAGATTTTTATTCTTCCGTATCAGAGCGCATCAGGTATTTCCGGAGAACAACAAATGGTTCCATCATTTCATGGTGGATCGGCGAATTATTGGGCCGAGCTGGATTTGAACCAGCGTAGACATATTGCCAACGAATTTACAGTCCGTCCCCATTAACCGCTCGGGCATCGACCCAGGAAGAATCAATTTAAGTCTTTATTGATAATCCACAATCAACTTCCTTTCGTAGTACCCTACCCCCAGGGGAAGTCGAATCCCCGCTGCCTCCTTGAAAGAGAGATGTCCTGAACCACTAGACGATGGGGGCATACTTGCCCGACCGCCATTTCATAGTATGAACAGATTTTTGAAATTGTCAATATAATGGAATGATATGACTTGATCAGAAGGATCTTTCCGTCTTTCATAATTCCATAGAATTTTTTGATTCATCATTTTAATTTATAAATTGTTCATTCCAATCCAATCGCCACTTTATAATTCTAAAAATAGAAAAATAAGTAATACGAAAGAAAGATAGGAGCCTTTCGGGGAATGATTGGTTTGCCGGAAAAGGCGAGGGAGTTAAACTTCATTTCTTTCACTTTCATTCATTGTTAAGATTCGGTGAGCATATTTCTATCTCACACTAAGCCGGGAAATTAAAAAACGATAATCAATACGGAAATCCGGGAAGAGGGATAGGGATCAACAAGTTATTGAAAAATTGTTTTTCGATAAGAATTAGGTTCAGGGACAAATTGAATCCATTTATCAACGATTCGATGAAAAATCTTGTATCTATGTTGAATTGGTGGGTACATGTATCAATCAAATGAATTTCGTTATGATGAGGATCAATTCAATTAGAATCGGTTTTGAAATAATTCATTACATTGATATTTAGCAAATCCAATATCAATAAACCTTTTTACCTATACTATACTCACTAGGTAAATCAAATTTAGTGTTCCTTAATGAGCCACTATGCGGATAAAATGTATCTATGTACATATATTCTAATTTCATATAATAAGTAGATGCAGTAAAAAATATATGCACTAGACTCATAGTGGATAGTTCCTTATTCAGGAATTGAATCAAACGGGGCCCTTTTAACTCAGTGGTAGAGTAACGCCATGGTAAGGCGTAAGTCATCGGTTCAAATCCGATAAGGGGCTTTTTGCTTTTTTCATAAAACTCCTGCGGTAGTATTCATATTTGAAGAGAGAATAGAGATATTGTTGCTATTTGTAATAAAAAATTAATTAAAAAATGGAATTCTAATAAATTATTGTTATCATTCTAATGAATTCGAATATAGTAATTCTAGTTATAAAGTGGAACATTTTTTTATTATTTTATTATAATGAATAATGATAAGTCATCCCCAGATATTCCTATTTTCTATTATTCCAATCAAAATAAAATGAAAAGATTATAAATCAACAAAAGAAAAAATAAGTAGACCTAACCCATTGAATCAAAACTATATATACTATTCTGATATTCAAAATCTACTATTCTTATATTCAAATTCGATAGAGATTAAATTAGAACAGTGGATCTTTTTTTATTTCATTTTTCATATTTCTTTGGTTTGGACTTCGCAAGAATCTGTCGAGATTTCCGATTAAATTTTCTTGTTCCTAGAGGTTCTATAGGAACAAATTGCTATTCCCTTCCTCCACGGAGAAAGGT